CTCATACTCATTCAATTGGAAGTATTGATTTATCCAATTAAAAAAAAAAAGTTATGTTTCATAATTTCATAATCCAATTTTTCAATTTCGAATTGATTCTTGGATACAAATCACGAGAATGTATATTCTTCCTCGAATTTTTCATTGAAAGGTAAAGGATTTAATCCTTTTAAGAAATAAAGTTTTTGCTCGGAATGGAATATTAATCAAACCGAGAGACCCCTTAACTATTCGGGGGTTAATAGAACGAATCGCACTTTTACCACTAAACTATACCCGCTCCAATCCGATTATTGTATATAAATGGACTTTTTGTCGAACAAGAAACTCGGGCGTAATCAAAAGATAGGATCAGAAAAAAATGCATTGTGCACGAATCCATAGTTCCGTTTTTTATTTTTTGATTATATACATATTTTTTTTTTCTTTCAGTAAAATATCAGTAAACAAAAAATAAAAAAAGAAAATAAAGAAGATAAGAAATCACGCTTTGATTCTATATCATTTTATTCTATATCAAAATAGGTCTTTTTATGACTTTTGTTGTTTCAATAACAAGCCTTTTTGTTTTGGTTTCAAATTAATCGTTTTCAAATTAAATAAATCATTTTATCTTATTACGATTGAACAAAAGAGGCCCGGCCCGGTTAGGTACTGACCAGGCCAAGCCGTGGAAATAAAAGGCCCTTTCGGACGAAATCAAAGAGGTTTTTTATTTATTATTATTAATAGTATTTTTTTTTTTTTTTTTTTTCATTATTTCCATTTTTTCTTTTTTCTATTTATATATTATATAAAATACAGAATTTATATATTAAACATATATTAATTAAATAAATCGATTCAAAAAATCTAAAAAATCTATGTTAAACATATTAACAAATATAGATTCCATTTTTAGATTTTATTTATATTGGATTTTATATATTTATTTCATTTATATTGGATTTATATATTGGACTATTGTAGATTGTGTCGATTGGATTGTTGATATCTCTTTCAAGCCTTTTCTTTATACATATATGTTATATGATTATAGAATTATATATAACATATATGTATACGTTTTATATACATTTTATATAATATAATTATATAATATAAATGCTTTTCTTTTTTCTAAATGGTCTAAATGGAATTTGATTCTATATCATTATCATTCCGTATCTATTATATAAACTATTGTATATCTATATTATATATAATAAAATAATAAAAAATAGAATATAATAAAATATAAAAAACACTAAAAAAAAGAAGGGCTTTTTTCAAGCCTTATTTTTGTGATGTAACATAGTAATTACCTCCTTTCAATTGGGGGAGAGATGGCTGAGTGGACGAAAGCGTCGGATTGCTAATCCGTTGTACGAGTTTTTCGTACCGAGGGTTCGAATCCCTCTCTTTCCGTTTTCATCGATACCTTGTTATTTTCTTTCAAATTTCTCGCGAGTTCGGTGTGGAATAGATAAAATCCTACTAAGCTAAGAACGTTTTAAAATCAAGGAAGAAAAACCTTATTTCTTTTTTTTTTATTCTTCACGTCCAGGATTACGCCCTGGATCGTTAGATAGGAATCCGAAGATAAAGAGAGAAACAAAGAATATTACTACCGTGTAAACAAATAGTTTGAGAGTAAGCATTACACAATCTCCAAAATTCTTTTTTAGGAAAAAAGAGAATAGATTCGCTATTTTTATTTTATTTTAGACCGCATACCCTACTTTTTTTATTTTGTATTTTGACACCAAGAAATAAAGTTTTTTTTAGAAATAGAAAATGAAATTTTCAAAAAATGCATTTGTAATATTTATAATATAAGTGGAGTTTTTCATTACCAAAAATTTTCTTTCATACCCACAATTAGACATTGTGAGTACTCCAATAAGGCCTTTCAATGGAAAAAAGGTCATAATAAGGAAATGGGTTGATCCAAATTTCTCGCGGCTGTACAAAAATTTCAATATTGGAATCGAGAGTTCATACTCTAAAACTTATCTAATCTTATCAAGCGTTATGTTAGAATTTTTTTTTTTTTCGAATCAATCATGAATTTGGCTAGGACGTTATTAAAGATCTCATCGAAAACTTACAGCAGCCTGCCAAACAAAAGCTAAGAGAAAAAATAGCAAAGGTATTACTGGCATAACATCTACGATTGGATTCAAAAAAGCGTAGGCCTCTGGTAATTTGGCGACGAAAAAACCGTTTGAATAAAGGGCAGAATTAAGACAGATCCAGATCAAACTAAATATATTAAGCATAACAAATATTTTGTTTTTTTTGTTATTGAAGATAATTGTATTATTTTGATTGAGTTATTAATAAGTTGAGTTATTGATAGAAGGGAAAATGAATAAAACTAAATAAGATAGACCCCAAAAACCTTCTTTGATTTGAACTCCCCCAATCAAAAATCCTTCAATTCTCAAATCAAAAGAGAATAGAATAAATCCTACTTTCATACAATATCTTAATTGAATTCTATGTAATGATCAATAAATTCAATTTAATTCTATATCGACCCATATTAAAATTCTAGCAACAATCTATTTATTTTATAGATATTTATACTGGAGTTGACGAACAACCAATACCAATATTAGTGTTTATTAGGGTCGAATAGAAATGGGGCGTGGCCAAGTGGTAAGGCAACGGGTTTTGGTCCCGCTATTCGGAGGTTCGAATCCTTCCGTCCCAGAGCATACTCAACCCATTATAGCATTATAATATATATAATGCTATATATCAGAAAAAAGATTGCCTTTTAAAATAAAACACCTTTCTGTTTAAGAGTATAATAATAAGAGTATAATATTGGATTGGAAAAATTTTATTCGTATTCTTAATAATTCTTCTCTGAATCATATCTTTTTCACAAATTGAATCGTGTGCAAATAACACGCAGATATAATTGGATCCATTTGTGATCCCTAAATGTTAAATATTTAACATAAAATATCTATAATTCCTTTCAGTAACAATTTTTTAGTCTATCTGTATAGGGGTCCCATATTATTGTTATTTCGATTCCAATTTTAGAAATCAGTATGAAAAAACAACAACCTTACCTTACACCAGTCTTTATCCACTAGTTCACTAAAAAAAGAAATTGGATTTTTTAGCTATCTAGTTTTTTAATCATTGATGGTTTAATACAAATATGGATTTATATTAGGATGCTAAAATGTGGTCCTTACTTTAAAATGTTATTCAAATAATGATCTCGAGTCCGGAAATTTTTAATCACTTAAATCTTTTTGATGATTTCTTATGAGTTCGTAGTACTCGAAGAAGTGTGAAATTGGTAAATTTATCCTATCACTATCAAGTTACTTGAAGGTGCAGATTCAAAAATAAATTTTTTATTTTATTCGTGGTATTTATATTTTATTTATATTTTTTTTATATTAAATAAACAAAAATCAAATAAAAAAAATATAAAATATATGTTAAAATAAATATATGTATTGGGTGTTGGGGATTAAATTGAATTCGTTCTGAGACTTCGTCAGAACCTAGCCATTCATATTTCATATAGAAAGAAAAAGTATAGATTACTATGTACCGACCGAACCAATGACTATTCATGATTCCATAATTGAATCAATTACATACTGGTTCCAAAATAAAGGAATGTTATGGTAAAACTTCGTTTAAAACGATGTGGTAGAAAGCAACGTGCGACTTGAAGGACACGATCCGTTGTGGATTCTTACATCCGCCATTTTTTATTATACAGGAATTATAGAGGAATGAAAGTGCTCTTGACTCGACATCGTTTCTTCTGTTTCACTAGAACTCTCATTTTTTTTTTGGGGGGGGTGATGTAAATCGTACATGATGGAGCTCGAGTAAAAAGTATTGATTCATTTCTCGGAGGCAAGAATCTAGGGTTAGTATTAATCAATAAATTGGGACAACTTCGTAAATATATTTTTAAATATATTTTCCATATATAAATCGAAAGGATCCAATTCAAGCAAGTTTCAAATTCAAAAGTCACATTTTTTGGAATTGGTAAAACTTTTTCGATCAAATCAAAAGTGTATTACACAAGAATCACTCAGTCATATGATTCTTTGATAGAAAGAAATCATAAATCATAAAAAAAGGGTATGTTGCTGCCATTTTGAAACGATTCAAAATCACCGAAGTAATGTCTAAACCCAATGATTCAAGGCAAAGATAAAGGATCCTGGAACAAGGAAATACCGTTTTCGATTGTCTCAACAACTAGATCAGAGTGCAGAATCAAAAGAGATTCTAAAAGAGACAGACAAAAGGGGGTTAGAGACCACTCAATAAATGAAATGCTTAAAAGGTTTCCTTGAGTTATTTGAGAGTTATCCAACTTGAGTTATGAGGGTGCAAATTGTAAATACGAATAATTTTTTTGGTGGGGGAAAGAATAAGTACTTAAATCATAGTCTAGTTGATTTGATGATTTTATGGATATATTTGACCTTATCATTCTATACATAGATATAATTTCCAATTTTCTTGAGCCGTACGAGGAGAAAACTTCTTATACGTTTCTAGGGGGGGTATTGTTCATCTATCCCAATGAGCCATTTATCGAATCGTTGCAATTGATGTTCGATCCCGAAGAGAAGGAAGAGATCTTCGGAAAGTGGGTTTTTATGACCCGATAAAGAATCAAACCTATTTAAATGTTCCTGCTATTCTATATTTCCTTGAAAAAGGCGCCCAGCCTACAGGAACTGTTCATGATATTTCAAAGAAAGCGGGGGTTTTTACGGAACTTACCCTTAATCACCAAACGTAATGATAAATTAATGAAATATATCAAAATGAAATATATAAATAAAGAAGGTGGAGATCACTTGTAGAGAGCTTTGTATAGCCTTTTCTCTGCTATTCTCTTTTAATTTGTTATTCCTACTTTCGATTTTGGGTATTACCATTAATGGTAATGGGGGGTTAGTTGGAATTCTATGAACAAATAAAAAGGGGGATTAAGCTTTTTTCTTTTATTTATATTGATTGATTGATTGACTAAATTCGAGCTTTTTTCTACTTCTTCTTTTTTTTTTTATTATTATTACTTTTTTCTTACGTCTACATCCCTTATTTGTCTATATGTCGATTAGCTATGTAGTGCCAATCCAACACAAGTCCTTATTTCTTTTTTTTTTTTTTATTTAAACTTACAATATTTTATTTTTTTCTAGTTCTCCATTGTATTCTTTTCTCAAATACTCATATTGACAACAGTGTATCGAATAAATATAATTCGATCGTGGATAAATGGATCTATTTTTCTCCGTGCCATAGATTTGATTTCATTCAAAGAATGGGTTCATTGGATTTTCTGTAATACAAGAAGTTTTTTTTGTATGATACAATTTGTTTTGCCATTTAAAATTAAATGTTTTGATTACGCCGTGCAATTCAACCTCTTTATTTATTTTATTATTTATTTTATTGGGATTCTGATTGTATCTACACATTCTAATTCTTTTATTCGGGTTGCTAACTCAACGGTAGAGTACTCGGCTTTTAAGTGCGGCTAGCATCTTTTACACATTTGTATGAAGCAACGGATTCGTCCATACCATCGGTAGAGTTTGTAAGACCGCGACTGATCCTGAAAGGAATGAATGGAAAAAGCAGCATGTCGTATCAATGGAGAATTCTGAGAATATTTCATTCTTTCTGGATATGTCCAAAACCTTGTTTAAATTGTTTGAATTCTTGGTGTGGCGGAAAAAAAGAAATTGGAAAATCAATTTCAAGTCGGGTCGAGTGAATAAATGGACAGAGCCCAACTGTGGCCCCAATTATAATTATAGGGAAACAAAGAGTAACGAGCTTTTGGTCTTCATTTTTTAATGATTATCCGAATGATTACCCGAACTAATTAGACGTTAAAAATATATTAGTGCTTGACGCGGGAAAGGCTTTTCCATGAGGGATTATCCATTTTTTATGAGTCCTACCTATTAGGTATTCTCCATTATGAGGTGGAGATAAATGTGTAGAAGAAGGCAGTATATTGATAAAGAGGTTTTTTTTTTTTCAAAATCAAAAGAGCGATTGGATTGCAAAAATAAAGGATTTCTAACCATCTTGTTATCTTAGACTGAACATAAACCACTTAGATGAAAAAAGAGAGGATAGAGAGTCTGCCGATGGTCTTACCTTTTTCCGAGGTATCTATTTTTTTCGTACTATAATACCTTGTTTTGACTGTATCGTACTATGTATCATTTGATAACCCAATAAACCCTTATCTCCGGTTCAAATCGAATTTCAAATGGAAGAATTTCAAGAATATTTCGAACTAGATAGATCTCAGCAACACGATCTCCTATACCCACTTATCTTTCGGGAGTATATTTATGCATTTGCTCATGATCATGGTTTAAATGGATCGAGTTTGCTGGAAAATGTAGGTTATGACAATAAATCTAGTTTACTAATTGTAAAACGTTTAATTAATCGAATGTATCACCAGAATCATTTGATTATTTCCGCTAATGATTCTGACCAAAATAAATGTTTTGGGTACAACAAGAATTTGTATTCTCAAATGATATCAGAGGGATTTGCAGTCATTGTGGAAATTCCATTTTCCTTACGATTCCTACGATTAGTATCTTCGAGGCCAGAAATCATAAAATATTCTAATTTACGATCAATTCATTCAATATTTCCATTTTTAGAGGACAAATTCCCACATTTAAACTATGTATCAGATGTACGAATACCCTACCCCATTCATCTGGAAATCTTGATTCAAACCCTTCGCTATTGGGTGAAAGATGCCCCTTCTTTGCATTTATTACGGCTTTTTCTTCACGAGTATTATAATTGGAATAGTTTTATTACTCCAAAAAAATCGATTTCTTTTTTTTTGAAAAGTAATTCAAGATTTTTCTTGTTCCTATATAATTCTCATGTTTATGAATACGAATCCATCTTACTTTTTCTCCGTAACCGATCTTCTCATTTACGATTAACATCTTCTGGGGTATTTTTTGAGCGAATTTATTTCTATGGAAAAATAAAACATCCTGTACAAGAAGTCTTTTCTAATGATTTTCCGGCGGTCTTATGGTTCTTCACGGAGCCTTTCATGCATTATGTTAGATATCAAGGAAAATCTATTTTGGTTTCAAAAGATACGCCTCTTCTAATGAATAAATGGAAATATTTTCTTGTCCTTTTATGGCAATGTCATTTTTATGTGTGGGCTCAACCAGGAAGGATCTATATAAACCAATTAGCCAACCATTCTTTCGGCTTTTTAGGCTATCTTTTAAGTGTGCGACTAAATCTTTCAGTGGTACGGAGTGAAATGCTAGAAAATTCATTTATAATGGATAATGCTATAAAGAAGCTTGATACATTAGTTCCAATTAGCCCAATGATTGGATCATTGGCTAAAATGAAATTTTGTAACGCATTAGGACACCCTGTTAGTAAGTCGACCTGGGCCGATTCGTCAGATTTTGAGATTATCGACCGATTTGCCCG